TTTTCGTGGGTCATTTATGGCATGCGGGAAGAGCTCGTGCAGCTGCAGCAGGATTTGAAAAAGGAATTGATCGTGATTTGGAACCTGTCCTTTTCATGACCCCTCTTAACTAAGACAGGAGATCAAATGCCGGAAGTAGGAATCAATTTTATTCCATCATTGGGATTAGGTCATACTTAAAAAGTGTTCCTTTTTACTTTCTTTTTTCTGGCTCGGCTATCCTACCTAGCCGAGCCATTCCATTTTATGATACCAGGCTAAGCCAAAACAATAAAGAAATAAACCTATTCAATGAGAAAAAGGAGAGAGAGGGATTCGAACCCTCGATAGTTCTGAACAAAGAACTATACCGGTTTTCAAGACCGGAGCTATCAACCACTCGGCCATCTCTCCGAAAGACAATCTCTATTTTATTTGTATTTCCCCGAATAGAACATGGTCATATGAGTTAATACCATCACTATCTGTAGAAACATACCAAGTATGAATCTATAATAGATCGATGATCCAGCATGTCTGTTTGTAAAGTAAATCGAAATTTTTCCTCGACCCCATGTCTGAATAAAGTGGTAATAAGTTCTATAGGATCAATGGGTTCATGGTCAAACCCCTTCATGATAGAATTTATCACAATTTTTTGACTTATAGAGGGATCAAATGGTATAGTTCTGTTGATGGCTTGGAGGATTATAAGCATGACTATTGCTTTCCAATTGGCGGTTTTTGCATTAATTGCTACTTCCTCAGTCTTACTGATTAGTGTACCTGTTGTATTTGCTTCTTCGGATGGTTGGTCAAGTAATAAAAATGTTGTATTTTCCGGTACATCATTATGGATTGGATTAGTCTTTCTGGTAGCTATACTTAATTCTCTCATTTCTTGAACCTAGTCAACATTTCCCAGATAAAAAAATGACCCCTCCCTCGAACCCCTTCGAGTTGTGAGACACATTTAAATTCAATACAATAAAAGATAAGTCTCAAAAAACTGGGGGGAGGGTTCAAAGTAAAACCTCTTGACTGAAAAAAAGAATGGAATTCTAATATAATAATTAATATATTAATATTAGAATTGAATAATGATAATCGTCCTGCACAAATATGATCCAGACATGATATATCATACATATGTTATGCACACATGATATATCATACATATGTTATGCACACATATACGTGCATATCAGGAACGAAAAATGCGGATATGGTTGAATGGTAAAATTTCTCTTTGCCAAGGAGAAGGCGCGGGTTCGATTCCCGCTATCCGCCTATGCTGAAGTAATGTAATAGGATAAATGCTTGGGTATAGTTGACCACGATAGTGTAGTGGTTCTATCTTCACCCTTCTTTTCCTCTCATCCCAAAGGAAAAAGGTCATAAATAACTAGTTAAGAGAATAAAACCTACATTTTTTGATAAAAAAAGGATATTGCGGGGACGGGATTTGAACCCGTGACCTCAAGGTTATGAGCCTTGCGAGCTACCAAGCTGCTCTACCCCGCGCGGACCCAAATAGCTGGGGACTAATAGACAAACAAGGGTTGGATGTGCCCCTCTACCATAGTCATACAAATAGAATAACCCATTTATACAGAATGGTAAAGGGGCCCTCTATGATCATCGATCATAGAGATCCATAGAAACATGAAGGAATGTTTTGATCCTTACCAACTCGATCTTGTTGCCCCCGGCAACAAACACGCATGAACCATTTCACGAAGTATGTGTCCGGATAACCCAAAGTCTCGATAGTTAGCTCTCGGTCTTCCGGTCGAAAAACAACGTCGACGAAGACGTGTAGGTGCACTATTACGTGGTGGGGATTGTAATTTTCTATAAATTTCCCATTTGTCACTCAATGATGGAACTTTGCTTAGTTCTTCTTTTAAGGATTGGCGAATCAAATGATATTTCTGTTCCAACTTCTGCCTCTTCTTCTCCCTCTGAATCAAACTTTGCCTTGCCATAATGGTTCAGTTCCTATTATTATCAATGATACAAGTCGGATCCTAGATGTAAAAATATTAAGAAGGTGGGCCTCCTTCTCCATCGAAACAAAAAATTGTCACCAATACAGGACATTCAAAAAAAGGAATTAACCAAATTTGCCCGATGTAGAGGCAATCAAGAAAGCTGCATAAGTAAATATATAACCCACAGAAAAGTGAGCTAATCCAACCAATCTTGCTTGCACAATGGAAAGAGCCACTGGTTTATCTCTCCACCGAATTAAATTAGCCAAAGGTGTGCGTTCATGAGCCCATGCTAAAGTTTCAATCAATTCCTGCCAATATCCACGCCAGGAAATTAAGAACATGAATCCAGTAGCCCAAACAAGATGTCCAAATAGGAACATCCACGCCCAGACGGACAAACTATTCATACCAAACGGGTTATATCCGTTGATAAGTTGTGAAGAGTTTAACCATAAGTAATCCCTTAACCACCCCATCAAATAAGTGGAGGATTCATTAAACTGCGAAACGTTGCCCTGCCATAA